TTATGTTTCTTTTTCTTAGAGGAATAAATTATAAAATAAAGATATAATTCTAATTAAAGAATTAGAAATAAAGAGCATTTAGCTCAAAGTAATTAAGCCTGAATGTATGATCCTGGCTCAAAGTAAACGCAGTATCTAGACCTAACACATGTTGGTGAAGAGATTAGAAAATCAATTTGCGGAGAGGTGAGTAAGGAAAAGTTTACCCTTTAAAAGAAAAAATAAAAGGATAATTTTTCTTGAAGATTAGATAGAAGAGATATCTCTTGTCAACGATCTTTAGCATAACGCCACAATAACTCAAAAATTGAGAGTTATCCCATGGCAGCAGTGAGGAATATTAGGCAATCGGTGAAAACTGGACCTAGTCTAGATAAGGAAAATGAAAATTAACCCAAATTTAAAAATTAAAATGAAATTTTAAATTTGTTATTCTGGCGAAATCTGTGCCAGCAGCCGCGGTAACACAGATAGAATAGCGTTACTATTAAATAAATAGGCATGAAGCGTATTTAGATGGTTAAAAAACTAGAGTAATAAAGAAGTGATAGGAATAATTGGTGTAAAGATGAAATGTGTAAATATCAATAGGAACAACAAAGGCGACAGCATATTACTATTTATTACTGACATTTATATACTAAAGTATGGGCAGTAACGAGGATTAGAGACCCTTTTAATCCATACCCTAAATACTGAATGAAAAGAAAATTATAAATATCATTCCGCCTGGATAGTAGGATGGCAACATTGAAACCCAATGGAATAGACGGGTCTTGAGATAAGCCGTGAAGCATGTGGTTTAATTGGATGACCCCCCATAAATCTTACCTTTTCTTTTAAATGGTGTTGCATGGCTGTTGATTAGCTTTTGAAGTAATTTTTAAAAAGCAATTCACCTTATATAAGGTTTTACTTCAAGTACGCATGGCCCAATGAAAAGGGCTACACACATGCCACAATTTCTAATCCAAAAATAAAATTAGAATTAGTACTGATTTTTAACTGAAACTCGTTAAAATGAAGCTGGAATGGCTAGTAATCGTGTAATAGCAAGATACGGTGAATAATTAAATCAAGATTGTACTAACCGCCCGTCAAGGCAATCTAGATATATAAAGAATCAAAAAAAATAAAAAATTCTCAGTTATAAAGCCCGTCTACGGACTGGATAACTAACGTTAATAGCGTTAATTCTTTGAAAATTTTATTTTGTTCTCATGTATATCAAGAATGTTTAAGTCGTAACAAGGTCACCGTACTGGAAGGTGTGGTGTAAACATAATATAAATAAAAAGTTATTAAAAACAAAAAACAAACGCAGCCTAGCTGCGTGAATATTTAAAATATTTGAGTATTTTGCCTGATCTAAGAATCGGGCGGTCGACTTAATGTCGACCAGTTAAAGAAAAAAATGAAAGAAAGAAAAAACAACAAAAAATTATTTGTGGATGTCTAATCTATTTAATTATTGGAAGTATAATCTAAAAAAAGCAAAGCTATTTCCAAATGTGAAAACATATAAGATCAATTTATGAACTGATATATCTAAGTAATAAATAAAAAAACTTTCTTAGTAATGACGAATGAAAAGAAAATAAAAAAAAAATTGTTTAACGATTAAAAATGTGTTTCAAACGCATAATTTATTTCATGAAATTAAATTAATGAAATAAAAAAAAAAGAAAAATTAAATAGTGATAGTGAATAGTACTGAGAAGGAAAGATTAATTCAAAATATTTGAAAATTGAAAATTAAACAGATAATTTTGTCCCAAAAGAAATTTAAGATTTTTATTGGATACCTTTTGCATCATGGGTCAGCAAGTTAATAATTATAAACAAGTATAAAGCTTTATGAAAATATTTAAGTTTATATTATTAGACCCGAAACTAATCGAACCAGTCATTACCAGGGTAAATAGACCGAACTTGTGATTGTTGCAATAATCTAAGATGAGTAATGACTAGAGGTGAAATTCCTATCGAGATTAGAGATAGCTGGTTTGCTAGGAAAACTATTTTAGTAGTTTTATTATATATATGAAAAGAAATTTTCATTTGATATGGATTTATTCATATTAAAATACACTGATTGATGTACAGTACCGGTATAATCCTGATCTAGAAAGATCTTCCTAAAAGTGTATATAATAAGTCAGAAAATGAGTGATAAGATTCATATTCGAGAGAGAAACAACTCTATCTATAGGAAACAGTTTCAAAATGAAAGTTTAGTGAATATAAAATGTAAAATTCGATTACTCATTTGAGTGGTCGACGTAAAGTCGACCGCTCTCCGAGTAAATATAATTAAATTTATATTTAAGATTCTTTTAGGTGGGCTTGGTAGCGGCCATCCTTATTTTAATACGTAACAGCAAAAAAGAATTATAAATTTTATATTGTAAATGTACGAATCAAAAACTTTCTACTTTAACCATAGAAGGAAAGAAAATTTCCTTAGTACTAGCATTAAAAAAGTTATAAACTTTTTTTTGAGAATGCTGACATGAGTAACGTAAAAAAAGAGAAAATGTTCATATGAACATGAAAAAGATCTCTTTGATCGTAAATCCAAGGTTTTCAAGTAATATTTTTTAAAATATTGAGTAATCCGGTTTCTAAGATTTAAATTTCGATGAATAATGATTTTATCAGGAAATTATTTAAATTACCGTACTTATAACCGACTCTGGTGGATTTAATATGATTTGGAGAGAACTATTTAGAAGGAACTCGGCAAATTAGGAGTGCGACTGTGACTTTGAACATAGGTCTTAGCAAACTTTAATAGGATGTATTAAGGCCGGTACCTGCCCGGTGCTAGCAACCAAAAGATTTAATGATTTAAATCCAAAACTCTAGTAAACGGCAGCTGTAACTCTGACGGTTCTAAGGTAGCGAAATTCCTCGGCTATTAATTGTAGTCCCGCATGAATGGTGAAACGACGCTCCGACTGTCTCCTAAATAGACTCCGTGAAGTTACATTTTTCGTGCAGATGCGAAAAATCCTCAGCAAGACGAGAAGACCCTATGAAGCTTTACTGATTTGAAAAATCAAATTTATTTTTCTTAGTCAGTTTCGCTGGGGCGGCGACCTCCAAAATAGTAACGGAGTGTCAACAATGGCATGAAATCATTTAACGGATTAAACATGCTTAAAAAAAAGAATTACAATTCTTTTTTTAATAATAAAAATATCTCATTTTTCTTGTTTGTCGTAGTGATCCGCTAATTTTTTTAGCGCTTAAGGAATTCAAGCTACTCTAGGGATAACAGGCTAGTCTTAAAATTCGGTATCTACGGATTTGAAGGATCGGCACCTCGATGTCGACTCTACCTATCCTAGGGCTGTAAGCGGTCCTAAGGGTGCGACTGTTCTTCGCATAAAAGGTAACGTGAGTTGGGTTTATACCGCGGTGACGCAGGTAGGATTCTATCTACTGAGGAATAAAAAAAGAAATTACTAGCTCTAGTACGAGAGGACTGAGTGGGTTGAACCAATGATTAAAATATAATAATTTAGTTATGTTCATAATAATGAATTCCTGAATTCATCTAAGGAAGAAATTAAGTTTTATTTTTTATTTTAAATAAAAATTAGTAGACTACTAATTTAAATATTGATACATAAAATTTATCAAATTTTTTCTAATGTTCTATGTAAAATAGAACGCTAGATTCTCGAATCTAGCATTGAAAATTTTAAATCAAATTAACACCCTGTGTTAATTATTGTTTTTTCTTTTAAATGTGGTCGATATAAAATCGACCGGTTGGTTCTTGAACCGACCATAACCTTTCAAAGGTCAAAATTTATTAAGAACAACTTAGTCAATTAGATGAGTCCAAATTTACATTTAAAAGCTAATTAGTCTAAAATACTATTTCGTTTTTATATTAAGCTTTTGGATCTCAAAAAATAGACTTTGTTTATTTTCCTGAGAATCCCTCTTAGAGGGATCTCAAAATATATACCGGTAATGTAAGGGTAGCATATCAAGCTCATAATTTGATAGTAAAGGTTCAACTCCTTTCCGGTCATAATAATATATCAAATAAGTATCCAAGAATCTTAAATTTAAGATTTCTAGATATTTTTTAATATAAAACCCTAAATATCTTATAAAAAAACATTTAACGCAAAGCGTTAAATTTGTCCTACGAGTCGATAAAAAAAATTTTTTAGTTTTGTATTTATGGGGGCGAATGTAATTTAATGGTAAAATCTTGAGCTCCAAACTCAAAAATATTAGTTCGATTCTAGTCATTCCCTAAAATAAGTTATAAATATTAAAGTAAACCCTCTCTTTAGGGAGAGAACAAGAAAATAAAAAATTAAATCAATTACTTTATAAAATAACTGACAAGTGAATTAAATTTTTATTATATTGGTCGACATAAAGTCGATCGGTCGGTTTTTGGACCGACCAAAATAAAGGATTTATAATAAAAATAAATCTTTAAGTAGATTCGTTAATCATATAATTAACCGGTTGGTTCTATAACTAATAAAAAAATAAATATTAGCTATAATTTGTAATTAATCAATGAGAGATCCTTGTAGATTAAATTTAGAGCTATTTTCAGCGATTTCGTCACCATGGGTGAATAAGCTAAAAAAAATTTTATACTTTAATATGTATCTATTTGTAAAAATATAGGAATTTTGTAATTAGCCAAGCATGCTTGGGTAATCAAACAAATAAAAATTAAAAGTGAAAAAAACTTAGAATTACTAAGAAAAAAAAAAACAAAATTAATGGAATATTAAGTTATTTTAAATTTGTACAAATACTAATTATTTTTTTGGAAGAGATGGAAAATTTTAATTCGAAATATCCATGGTTTTTAACATAAGATAAAAAAAATTTTTTATTAATTTTGTTGTGATCGTTAACGGCTTAAACCGATATAACGGAAAAATGTCAAATTTCTTTTATTTAAATTAGGAGAATAATTAAATAAAAAATTAGAATAAAATACTAATTTCCATTATCTAGTCACCTTATCATAATCCTTTAAAGGGAGATGAAAAAGTCTAGATAAAAATGGCGCATCTTTTTAAGGGGGGTGTGAATTTAATAATATTAATTTTCTAAATATATGTATTTATCTATATTATTATTACCTCTTTGTGGTAGTTTATTAGCAACAAATAGAAAAAATGGTTCAATTGGAGGCCCAATTTTAAGTATAATTTGTATTCTAACAACTACTTTATTAGCTACTATAGCTTTTTGGGAAGTAGGTTTAAATGGTTCAACAGTTTCATAGAAATTAGGATATTGGATTAAATCAAATTATTTAAATATTGAATGGGCTTTATTATTTGATTCTTAGACAGTTTCTATGTTTATTCCTGTTTTATATATTTCTTCTTTAGTTCAAATATATTCATTAGGTTATATGGATGGAGATCCACATTTATCTCGTTTTTTTTCTTATTTAAGTTTATTTTCATTTTTCATGTTAATATAGATTACAGGTGAAAATTTATTAGTTTTATTTTTAGGATGGGAAGGTGTTGGTCTAGCATCATATCTTTTAATTAATTTTTGGTTTACTCGTATTGCTGCTAATATGGCAGCTTTAAAAGCTTTTTTAATGAATCGTGTAGGTGATTGGGCTTTAAGTTTAGGATTATTATTAACAATAGCATTAACAGCTGATTTATCCTTTGCAACAATTTTCTCATTAGCTTCTTATTTAAATACTAATTTAATTTTAATTTTAGCTATATTATTATTAATAGGTGCCTCTGCTAAATCCGCACAATTAGGATTACATAGTTGGTTAGCTAGTGCCATGGAAGGACCAACTCCTGTTTCAGCATTAATTCATGCTGCAACAATGGTAACTGCCGGTGTTTATCTTTTAATGCGTTTTAGTCCTTTATAGGAATGGTCTTCAACTAGTTTACAATTAGTTGCTTGGTTAGGTGGATTAAGTGCTTTATTAGGTGCAGCAGCAGGTTTATTAGAAAATGATATTAAACGTGTAATTGCATATTCAACAACTAGTCAATTAGGTTATATGGTTGTAGCTTGTGGTTTATCTCAATTTAATTTAGGTTTATTTCATTTAATAAATCATGCTTTTTTTAAAGCTTTATTATTTTTATCTGCTGGTGCAGTTTTACATGCTTTAATGGATCAACAAGATATGCGTCGTATGGGTAGTTTAGTTTTATTTTTACCTAAAACTTATGCTTTTATTTTAATTGGAAGTTTATCTTTAATGGCTTTACCTTTTTTAACCGGTTTTTATTCTAAAGATTTTATTCTTGAAATGGCTCTTATTCCTCATAATACTACTAATACTATGGCTTGTATTTTAGCTTTAGTAGCTGCTTTATTAACAGGAACATATTCAGCACGTTTAATGATTTTAACTTTTTTATCTGAACCTCATTTTCCTTCCACAGTTTTACCTGTTATTTCAGATCCTGTTATAAGTAGTTTTATTTCATTATTTATAGCATCTGTAGCAGCTGTTTTCTTTGGTTATTTAACTAATGAATTATTTATGGGTGTTGGTAGTTATTTTTATGGACAATCAATATTTATTCATCCAGATCATTTAATTCTTTTAGATGGTACTTTAACCCCTGGTTCCATTTGGAAACTTTTACCTCCTTTAACTTTATTAACTTAGATAACTTTATTACCCTTAAGTTTTAATACTTCTTATTCAAGTAATTCATCAGAATTAGCTGGAAAAAGTCTTGTTTTACAACCAAGTCAAATTTTATCTATTAATGAAAATTCAAGTAGTTATCATACTTTAAGTTTATATAGTGGTATTTTAAATCATTTTAATATTTATAATCATTGGATTATTAATAATACTTTAAATTTAGGTGTTATTTTACATAGACATATTGATCGTGGATTAATTGAATTAATTGGTCCTACAGGTTTAATTAGTTTTATTCATTATATTGGATTTAGATTAGAATTATTAGCTACTGGTTATTTACCTCATTATGCTTTTATAATTTTATTTTCAGTTTTAATTAGTTTCGTAAGCATTTTACAACTAATTACTATTCCTTTCTATTTAATTTTATTATTCATTTTTATCTGTGTTCAAATATCTTAAATATAAAAGTACTTGAATGTTAATCAAATAAATTCTAAAGGACTAGATCGTTCTTATATTAAATGCTTGGGCTGCTCAAAAAACTAAAATAAACAGCGCAATACGCGGTTTCAGCCTGAAAGGCCGAAATTATTAAAATATTAAATGAATTTATCTTTACATTTAAACCCTAAAGGTCCAGGTGTATTCAAAATAAAGTCTAAGTGTCCGATTCAAGAATCGGGCGGTCGACTTTATGTCGACCAATATTTGCAAAAAAAAAAGAAGGGATGTGCCTGAATGGTTAAGGAACACACTGTAAATGTGGGAGTTTTATACTCGAAGTGGGTTCGATTCCTACCATCCCCAAAAAATTGAATGTAGGGGCGTAGCTCAATGGTAGAGTACTAGTTTTGGGAATTAGTGACGAAGGTTCGATTCCTTCCGACCCGAAAAAAAAAGATAAATATTGTATGTAATTAGTTAGTTAAACTTAATTTTGAATTTATGAATGAAAAAAGATTCTTTTATGTCTTTCATTTGTTATAATTATAATTTTTTAGTATTTGCTATTTTAATTAGTAATTTAGTTGTACTTAGTGCTTTAAATCCTATTCATCGTATGGTTTGGTTAATTATAGTTTTTGTTTAGGGTTCTTTTATATTTTAGTTATTAGATTTTCTTTTTATAGGATTAACATATATTATTGTATATGTAGGTGCAATAGCAATTCTATTTTTATTTGTAATTATGATGGTACAAATTCAAAATGTAGCTGAAACAAATATTCAATTACCTTTAGATAAAAATAATTTAATGAATAGTTCTACAACTATTTTTGAAACTAATGTTAATAAAATAAATGTATTTAAAGAAAATTTAAGTTTATTTAATTTTTCAAATTTATGGTTTCCTTTATTATAGATATTATTAATATCTAGTTTATTTTTTATTAATACATCTAATTCTTTTGCTATTTATTATTATTCTTCTTGGTTTGAATTATATAAAAATTTTACAGATATTGAAACTTTAGCAAATATGATATATTTAGCTTATCCAACAGCTTTAGTTTTTTTAGCCATTTTACTTTGGAGTGTATTAATAGGTGTTATTAAAATTACTATGGCAAATACATTAGAAAATTATTAATTAGTTGCTCCATCTGCATTGCAGCCCTGGATTTTATTACGCAATGAAATTTAGCGTCATTAGGCATTCTTCAGCCACTTTATCATCCCCTGCTAGGTAGGGACGATGGAAACATGGACGGAAAAATGGCGCACCATACACGCTACGCGCTGAAGGTGCGCACTAATTTAAAATATTTTACTTTCTTATTCTTTGCATTATTTTTAATTTTAGAGTGTTGAAGCTATAAGTGTTATGTTAAAGTTTGGTATAATTCATTTTTTTTTAATCCATTAAAACGGATCCGCCCTTATCCTTAATTGATTCACGATTGAGAGGTCTACATTACGTAGACCGCTTGATTTTTTAATTGAGCATAAAAGACTCTTCAGTGAGTCTATAAAAATGAGAGGGCCTAATTGAAATGTTAAACATACTAATATTACTGCAGTCATTGAGACTTAATCGAATTTTAGAATTATAATTTTTATTATGTCAGGTTTAGGTTCAAATTTAGCAATTTCTTTATTTATAACTGCAATTTTAGCTTATATTTTTAATGGTGGTAAAAATTTTATAATGGTTATAATTTCTTTAGAATTAATATAGCTTTCTATTGGAATTTTATTATTACATTTATCTTTTAATATGGACGATCTAATTGGTGCGACTTTAACTTTATATATTTTACCATTAGCCGGTGCTGAATCAGCTTTAGCTTTAGGTATTTTAATTGCTTACTATCCAAAAAGAGGTTCAGTTAGATTTGCTTAATAGATAAATTCCTATCCTTATTGTAATTATGCCCTGTCACAGGTTTTATAGCTATGGCAAATGAGTCCGACGCTTTGCGGAACATGCAAAAAAAAAAAAAGATAAATAATTTATAGGTATTAAGTTGCAAAATGATTTATATTGAATTATTGAAAAAAAAATTTTTAATTTTATGATGGGTTTTCTTTCTATAAGTTTAATTTTATTATTACTTGTTAGTGTTTTATACTTAGTTAGTTTTTGGGTTAGTTCTACCAATCGTACTATGGAAAAATTATCAGCTTATGAATGTGGATTAGAACCAATGGGTGATGCTCGTATTAAATTTGAAATTTTATATTATGTAATAGGTATTTTATTTTTAATTTTTGATCTTGAAATAATTTTTTTAGTTCCTTTAGCTGCTATTATTTTCAATTTTCATTCTTTTATTGGGTTTTCAATGATTTTTATTTTTATTACTATTTTAACAGTTGGTTTTATTTATGAATGGTTAATGGGTGCTTTAGATATAACTGCTTAAAGAATGGTTGAGATAAAGTCGACCGCCCGATTCCATAATCGGGTAATAGGTAATAAAAGACTATATATGTGTTTACAAATATCCGCTTACGTTAAGTGAGCTGCCCTTTGGGCAATAATATAAAATTTGATTTTAAAGTTATACATCCTCATTTAAATGATAAAATCTTAGGTTTCGCACCTCCCAGAAGGTGCGCCATTCTTCCGCCCACGCTTCCATCTACCCCCTAGGGGGTGATGAGAAGGTGGCTGGAGAATGAAAGACTTAAAAAAAATATATATTTCTATAACGTGCTTGATACGAGAATTAAACGGTTTACTTTACGTAGACCTACAAATTCCGTGTACGTCTTAAAAAATAAATAAAAACTTTTTATTGATTCGAAATTAATAAAAATTTTTATTTATTCCCCACAATTTGTGGGTGATTTATTTGAGTAAGTTTAAATAATAAGAATAAAAAATAATTTATTGGTCGGTTCTTGGATCGACCATAATATTAGCGAAATAATTCGTATTAAAACTTTAAATTTTTAAACTTCAAATAACAACCTTATTTTTATTTTATGATTCAAAATTTTTATTTAGATTTAATTGCTTTTTTAACAAAATCAACTTTATATGCTGATTTTGCTGAAAAATGGGCTATAAGTTTTCAAGATCCAGCTAGTCCTTGGATGTATGCAATAATTGATTTACATGATCGTATTATGTTTTATTTAATTATTCTTTTAATTGTTGTTGTTTGGTTTCTAGTTAGTGCTACTTTAAATACTAATCCAATGAATTTCCATCATGGTAATCTTATTGAATTAATTTGGACTTTAACACCAGCTGGAATTTTATGGGCTATTGGTTTACCAAGTTTAAAATTATTATATATGATTGATGAAATTTTAGATGCTGAAATTACAGTTAAAGCTATTGGTAATCAATGGTATTGGTCTTATGAATATACTGATTATGTTGATTCTTTAGATAAATCTATAACTTTTGATAGTTTTATGGTTAGTGAAGATAGTTTAGAAGAAGGTGATTTACGTCAATTAACTGTTGATAATTATTAGGTTTTACCTATTAATACTAGTATTCGTTTATTAGTTACTTCTAATGATGTTATTCATAGTTTTGCTATTCCTTCTTAGGCTTTAAAATAGGACGCTATTCCAGGTAGATTAAATTCAACAGGAATTTTAATAACTCGTCCTTCTACTTTTTATGGTCAATGTAGTGAATTATGCGGTGTTTTACATGGATTTATGCCTATTGGTTTACATGGTGTTGATTTACCTTCTTATTTAAATTTCTTACGTTCCGCTTCTTAATAATTAAATATTCATTTTTATAATCTCAATATATAAATTTAAGTATTTGGGATTAATTAATTTGAAAATTTATAAATACAGTTTTGTGAAAAAAGACATCTAATTAATTTTAAATATAATTAGCCGAGCCTTGCTCGGTTACTTATCAAATTTTGTTTGTTGCTGTTGATGATAATTTTAAATCGAATCCTTTGCTTAAAATAATAAAAAAATGATATTTAGGGTCGATCACAGAATCGAGCGGTTCATTATTAAATGAACCTTAAATATTAAAAGCTTGAGTTTTAATCAAGCGTTTGAGCTTTAGCTCGAATAGAATTAAATCTTATATTAAGTTGAAGGTCTATGTATGTATATTGGGAATATTAAAAAATTACTATTATTTTATGTTAATGGCCGCTAAATTAATTGGTGCTGGATTAGCCACTATTGCTCTTGCTGGTGCTGCTATTGGAATTGGACTTATTTTTGGTAGTTTAATTCAAGGTACTTCTCGTAACCCTTCTTTAAGACGTGAACTTTTCAATACTGCTATTTTAGGATTCGCTTTAACTGAAGCTATGGGTTTATTCGCTTTAATGATGGCTTTAATTTTCTTATATGCTTTCTAATTAAAGATTGAATTAATATAAGAATAAATAATTTTCTTATATTTCCCGAGGGGGAATGGATCCACTAGGTGGATATATTTTTGCATCTACAGCCAAGTTATTAATATAACTGCAGTCTAGTTTAAAAGCTTGATTAGGTTTTAGATTAAACCTCGGATTCAACCCAAATGTCTAAAAAATAGACATTTGGGCTATATAAAAAAAAGTCACCGAAAGGTTGCTTAAAGATATAATAAATTCCAAACCAAAAAAAAAAAGAAAAAAAAAAAAAAAACGGGTGAAAACTTAAATATCTTTTATTTTTAAATCCTCCCTCTGTTTTTTCTTTTTTACCTCAGAGATGATTTATCAGGATTTAAAATTCTACCCTTTTTGTTAGCTCCACTCATAAGGTGCATCATCTTTTATTACACGTCTCCATCTACCCCTCTTCAAGGGGGGGGGGGTGGTGATGCAAAGGTGACAAAAGATTGGATAACTCGTTTTTAATTAATGATTGGAAAAGGGTTTAAATGCAATAAGGGATAAAAGATTAAGAAATTTAAAATTTAAACCAATCAAATTTTAATTAAAATTGGTTCATCCTAGAATGAACCGGTCGGTTCTTGGACCGACCTTTATAATAAATAATTATGAGAAAATTTTCTATTTTAGAAAATAAATTCGAATGTTTTATTTATTAAAAAAGTATATACATTTTCGCTTTTAATGGGGTTCATCAAAAAATGAGCCGCTCGATTCTTGGACGAGCGGTCGACATAAAATCGACCGGTCGTTTCAGGCGGTTTTTGGACCGCAGGGACGAGCAAAAAAATAAAGCTTATTAATTAAAAGAATATTTTTTATTTCATGTATTTTGTAAATAGATGGTTATATAGTACTAATGCTAAAGATATAGGTATGTTATATATAATATTTGCAGCTATTTCAGGATTAGTAGGTACTGCATTATCTTTTATAATTCGTATGGAATTAAGTAGTGGAGGACAAGTATATTTAATGGGTAGTCATGATCAATATAATGTTGTTATTACTGCTCATGGTTTAGTCATGATTTTCTTTATGGTTATGCCTGCTTTAATTGGAGGTTTTGGTAATTGGCTTGTACCTGTTATGATAGGTGCTGCAGATATGGCTTTTCCAAGATTAAACAATATAAGTTTTTGGTTATTACCACCTTCTTTAATTTTATAGACTGCTGGTCTTTTTGCTGGAGGAGCAGGTACTGGATGGACAGTTTATCCACCATTATCAGATACTCCTTATCATTTAGGAGCTGCTGTAGATTTATCAATTTTAAGTTTACATATTGCAGGTTTTTCTTCTTAGATGGGTGCTATTAATATTATTACAACTGTTATTAATATGAGAGCTCCAGGTATGAGTATGGAACGTCTTCCATTATTCGTTTGGGCTGTTTTCATTACAGCTTGGTTATTATTATTATCTTTACCTGTATTAGCTGGTGCTATTACAATGTTATTAACAGATAGAAATTTAAATACAAGTTTTTATGATGCTAATGGAGGAGGGGACCCTATTTTATATCAACATCTTTTCTGGTTCTTTGGTCACCCAGAAGTTTATATTTTAATTTTACCAGGTTTTGGTATTATTAGTCATTTAATTAGTCGTTTTAGTAATAAACCAGTATTCGGTTATATTGGTATGGTTTATGCTATGTTATCTATTGGTTTATTAGGTTTCTTAGTATGGAGTCATCATATGTATAGTGTAGGATTAGATGTAGATACTAGAGCTTACTTTACAGCAGCTACTATGATTATTGCTTTACCTACAGGTATTAAAGTATTTAGTTGGTTAGCTACTTTATATGGTGGTCACATTCAATATTATACCCCTATGTTATTCGCTTTAGGTTTTGTAATTTTATTTACTCTTGGTGGATTTACAGGTGTAATTCTTGCAAATGCTTCTATTGATATTTCTTTACATGATACTTATTATGTTGTTGCACATTTCCATTATGTTTTATCTATGGGTGCAGTATACGCTATTTTTGCTGGATTCTATTATTGGATTGGAAAAATTACAGGTTATCAATATAATGAAGTTTTAGGTCGTATTCATTTTATTTTATTTACTATTGCTATTAACCTTGTATTCTTCCCAATGCATATGTTAGGATTAGCTGGAATGCCTCGTAGAATTCCAGATTATGCTGATGGTTATGCTAGTTGGAATCAATTTATTACTTTAGGTAGTTTCTTAACTTTATTCTCTGTTATAGTTTTCTTATATGTTATTATTCAAACTTTTTCTACTACTAACACTAAAACTGCTATAGCTTTACGTGGTCGTTGGGACATAATTGGATAAGTTTTTTATCTTTTTAAAACTTCCGACACCTTCTCATCACCATCTTCTTCAAAGGGGTATATGAAAGTGTATACATAAAAATGACGCACTTTATTGGTGATGCGAACTCTATAAATCTTTAATTCTCTAAATTATCGGTCCGCCGATCTAATTAAAAATGGAGCTAATTTTAAATTGATACTCGAACGTTTTTCGACGGATGATGAATCAACAAGTTTTATTAAAAAATACTCCTGTGGAGGAATGGCAGACTCAATGGATTCTAAATCCATCGCAAATCGCATACAGGTTCAAATCCTGTCAGGAGTAAATTAAATTGATCTTTTTTATATCGAAGTGTCTTATTATAGAACTTTTATAAATAAATTATAGTTTTTGCGATCGGTCCAATAACCGATCGGTCGATTTTATATCGACAATAAAAACTTTAACTTTTTATAAAAAAAATTTAAATCTTTATCTATTTGATCCTCCAAATAATCAAGTGTTTGATTATAAATCAAACCTTATAGATGAAATAGAGTAAATTTACTTTGATTTATATTGTAAGAAGTAGTACTGTACATATTGTACTATCGATATAAAATTTCATATAATAAATTATGTTATTTTATATTTCAATTCTTAGGCAATATACAAATTTTTTTTTATGAAGATTATCCCTCGTGCATTTCATCCTTATCATTTAGTAGAAGCTTCACCATGGCCATTATTAATGGCTTTTAGTTTATAGTCTTTTGCTATTGGATTTGTAACTTGGATTACCAATTTACATGCTAATTTAATTCCACATTTTTTAATTATAGGTTTAATTGCTTTCTTATGGTGGAAAGATGTTCTTCGTGAAAGTGCTGGAGGATATCATACTATAGTAGTACAAAAAGGTATTACAATTGGATTTTTATTATTTTTAATCTCTGAAATTATGTTATTTTTCAGTTTTTTCTGGGCTTTCTTTCATTCTAGTCTTGCACCAGCTGTTGATATTGGATCTGTTTGGCCTCCTAAAGGAATTAATGCTGTTAATCCTTGGGCTATTCCTTTATTAGGAAGTTGTGTTTTATTAGCTTCTGGTTTTGTATTAACATTAAGTCATCATGCTATGATATTAGGTAATAAAGATTTAGCTATAATAAGTATGGTAATTACTGTTTTATTAGGATTTTTTTTCATCTTTTTACAAGCTAATGAATACTATATGGGAGAATTTACAATTGCTGATTCTGTTTTTGGTACTGTCTTTTATATGACAACAGGACTTCATGCTCTTCATGTTATTGCAGGAGTTTCCTTTTTAACTGTATCCCTTTTCAGAATGTATTTTGATTCTTTTACAACTGAACATCATTTAGGATTAGAATTCGCTATATTTTATTGGCATCTTGTCGATGTTGTTTGGTTATTTGTATTTTTTGTTTATTATTGGTGGGGTAGCTAAGAAGAAAAATTTATATTTATCTTTTGTTTTAATTTATTTTGGGCCACATAAAGTGGCCCACTCGATTATATGATCGACCACCAATGTGTAAAAAAAAATAATTTTTTTTTTACACCTCGAGTCTCTTATTATAAGAGACTCGGGATTAATGAGATTTTCCTGTAGTTGTATAAAAAAAAATATTGCCCCGGTTCAAGAATCGGGCGGTTAATTTTGAGATGTATCCATGAATGTCAAAAACGCAGCAAATAAATTAAACATGTTTTTATAGTTTAAAGAAGAAAATGTAGCAATAAAGACTTTTTTGTTGATATGCTGACGCTGTTGAAAATCTTTTACTTTTACGTTCTTTCTTATTTATAGCAAACTTTTATTTGGTTTTCAATATTACATTAAGGATGATACTACTTTATAGTTTTTTATTAATAAAACATAAGGCTAAATATGGATAAAAAGATAAATAGTAAAAAAGAATTAAATATAAGTTCAACTGATTTTTTACAAGTTGAAAGTCAGTAAAAAAAAAATTTAATAATTCTTTATTAATTAGTAGAATCGGCTCGTAGAGCGGATTACGCGCTTTTGCGCTGAATCTAAATACTAATTTCATTCTAATTATAAAAATATATATGGCAGTTCGCCAATGTGGTTGATATAAAATCTACCGGTCGGTTCTTGAACCGACCAAAAACAAAAAATAATTTTTTTTTTAGAATATAAACATCTTTGTATTATATAACAAAAAAATACAAGATGTAAAATCCATTTTTAAGTTTATGTTATATCTAACATTAATATATCCAATAATATCAATAATTATGATTACTTTTAAATCTGTAGAAAAAGAAGTATATAAAACAGCTTTATTTTTTTCTTTATTAAATTTAATTCATACTTTATTTTTATTTTATTTTTTTGTTCCCAATTCTATTTCTTTTCAATTTCAATCTTTTGGAATTTTTGGAATTGATGGAATTAGTCTTTGGTTAATTTGGTTAGTTAACATGTTAACACCAATTGTTTTATTAAGTTGCTGGAAAATAGATATAGTTTTAAGTAAATCTTTTGTTATTTATTTATTAATTATTCAAATTTTATCTTTAGCTGTTTTCATTGTTTTAGATTTATTATTATTCTATATTAACTTTGAAAGTGTTTTAATTCCAATGTTCTTTTTAATTGCTTTTTGGGGTAGTAGAAATAGAAAAATTCATGCAGCCTATCAATTTTTTATGTATACACTTATTGGTTCTTTATTTTTATTATTAAGTATAATTTAGATTTATATTGAAATTGGTACTAGTGATTATCATATTTTATCTATTTATCCTATTTCTGCTAATTATCAAAATATTTTATGGTTAGCTTTTTTTTTATCTTTTGCTATAAAAATTCCAATGTTTCCAATGCATATTTGGTTACCTGAAGCTCATGTTGAAGCTCCAACTGCAGCCTCCGTTATATTAGCAGCTATTTTATTAAAATAGGGGTCTTATGGTTTTTTACGTTATTCTTTACCAATTTTTAATATTGCAAGTATTACTTATCAAAATTTTTTATTTTGTCTTTGTTTATTAGGTATTATTTATGCAAGTATTGTTTGTTAGGCTCAATGGGATATTAAAAAAATTATTGCTTATAGTTCTGTAGGACATATGAATTTAGCAACTTTAGGGTTATTTACTCAAAACCAACAAGCTATAAATGGTGGTATTTATTTTTTATTATCTCATGGTATTATTAGTGCGGGTCTTTTTTTATTAGTTGGAGTTCTTTATGATCGTTATCATACTCGTACTATTCGTTATTATAGAGGAATTGTAATGTTTATGCCTATATTTACTTTATTTTTCTTAGTCTTTTCTTTAGCAAATATAGCAGTACCTGGTACTAGTGGATTTGTTTCAGAATTCTTAATTTTTATTGGATTATTTCAAAATAATTTATTTATTGCTTTTTTTGCCACTTTAGCTATTATTTTAACACCATCTTTTATGTTATGGGTTATGCATAAAATGCTTTATGGTACAATTTCCACATATTAGAGTTGTCTTTATCAAGATATGACTCGTAAAGAATTTCATATGTTATTTCCATTATTATTCTTTTTATTATTTTTTGGTATTTATCCTGCAATTATATTAGAATCCATACAATTTAATAGTATGAATGTTTTATATTAATCGCACATTCATTGCAATGCACTAAAGGTTCATAATTTCCTATATGCGCTTTCATTACCCCCTCAAGGGGTAATGATATGGCAATAGAAAATTAAAATTTTTATGCTTCAAAAGAAGCTCCAGTATATAAAAAATTTGCCATTAAAATTTGTTTTTGTTTTAGTTATATATCATGACTCGACCATGTTTTTACGTTAGACCAAAAGGTCTGATGTGAAATTAATCTGGGACGAATTTTGCCGGGTATATCCATCCTAGTGGATCCAACCTTGTCTCAATAGACACACTAAAGAGTCTTTAGACTCAATCGTGTGTTTATTGAAGATAAGGGTATGCACGCGGCCCAAATATATCAAAACAAAATATATAAATATATAAATTTAAATATATTAATTTTTAGTTAGGCCCTTCTCCTTCAATGAATAACGGTCATTGACGAGTTATTCCTTGGAAAGAAGGATGGATCCGCCTTAGGCGGATCAAATAAACCCTAATCACAATTAATTAACAAATGAAGCAAAAAAAAAAACACACAAAAATTTATGTTATTAGTTTTAGGCTTATTAGGATATATATATGCTTTATATTTAGTATAGCCTCAATCTAGAAATGTAACTCCATTATTAATAAGATTAGCTAGTTTATTCCTAGTTTTACAACTAATTAATATTGCAATAAATATTAATTATATTCAAAATGAAATATTATTTTTAGATGGTGTACATAGATTAAATACAAATATATTATTTTATGAAATGTTATTAATAAGTTTAACATTATTATTATTCCAAGTTTATACATATTATTTAAAATCTAGCGAAACTTTTATGATAATATTCACAAATGTTATTGCGATTATAAATTTAATTGAAAGTTATGATTGGTTATTAACTATAATTAATTATGAATTAATTAATATTACTTTATATCTTATTGTTAGTATGAAAAATGGATCTGAAAAAGCTTTATCAGCTTCAATAAAATATTTCTTATTAAGTGCTTTAACAACTACTTTTTTATTATTATTTATTACCCTTATTTATGCAATTACTGGTACAATACATTGGGATAATATGGGATTATTATGGATATTTATAGAAAATGATATTAAATAGCCTTTATTTTTTATGTAGATAACAATTTTTTTTAAAATAGCTGCTGCACCGTTTCATAATTGGTCACCAGATCTTTTAGATGCAATTCCAACTGTATTAACATCTTGGATGGCAACAATACCAAAATATGGTATTTAGTTATTTTTATCTTTATTTTCTTATTTTTTAACTCCTATGAATTTCTTTATCTTATTTATAGGTAATTTATCAATTCTAGTTGGATCCTTAGGATTAAGTAATCAATGGCGTATAAAAAGATTCTTAGCTTATAGTGCAATTACAAATATTGGTTTTTTATTATTGGCTTAGGGTACTAATCAATTAGATTATTATGTTTATTATTTAATAATCTATGCTTTAACAACTATTGGTATTTTTATGATTTTACTATCTATAGAAAATAATCCAGAAATGATTTTACAATTATCAGGTCTTTATCATCAAAATGCTTATTTAGGCTTATCTTTTACTTTTCTTTTATTTTCTTTAATGGGTATCCCACCAATGGCTGGTTTTTTTGCTAAATTAATGGTTTTAGCAAGTACTATTAATTTAGGATATATTTCATTAGCTTTATTTGCAATAGTAGGTAGTATTATTAGTAGTGTAAATTATTTAAATTTAATAAAAATTATAAATGTGAATTTACCTAACCAATATAATACTTTTACAGTATCTAAAGAAATTAGTTATTACATTTCTATAATTATCGCCTTTACTGTTTTATTTTTATTTTACCCTTTAAATTTATTATCTTTATCTAACTAGTTATTATTTATTAATTAATCGTTTGATCCTTGATCAAACGATCGATTCCGCCATCTGTCCCATTCCTTATCAGATCTTAGGTCTAAATAGGAATGTGGATGAGGGCTGAATCTATTAAAACGTCCAAAGGAATAAATCGTTAGTTTTCCTATCTTTGAAGTCCAAGCGCTTAATATAAGTGCAATTTGGTACTTTAAACTGCTCAATTCTTATCTGAAGCTTTATATCCATATAAAATGGTTTTTATTAAGACACTGAGTATATAAATTATTGAATAATGTTTAAATATTTATTAATAGACCCGGATCTTCAATTGATTAACAATGGAGTGTTTTTACACTTTTCGATTTATCGATTGAGAGAGGGGCTGATCCATTATGGGGGATTTAAATGATAACCATAAAATATTTGGTTTGTGTTATAATCATCTTATAAGGTTCAGCCCCATAACCGTGCGGTACATATATAATGAACCCGGTACTATTTAAATAAATTTTATCACTCACCCGTAGCCTTTTATAAGTAAGGCAAAATTTAAATAAATTGCCCGTAGGGAGGCCTACTTTATGTAGACGGTGAGGATAAAAACAAAAAGATTAAATCATGTTTATTATCAACTTAATTTTCCAGTCACATTCTTCTCACCCCTCTAAGGGAGATAGATGGAAGCGTTGACGGAAAAATGGTGCACTTTTGTCAAGGTCTGAGTTAAAATTTTATGCCCGAGGAGCAGCCTACTTTACGTTGGTCGTCCGATCCTAAAATCGAGCGGTATAATTTACGTGGGCCAACTAATTTAGACTTTTTCAAATGTCAGCCCAAAGGGTCTACCTTTAAGAAGTATGGCCAAGTATAATTAAAGTTGATTATTAAACTAAAGCATTAATATTTGCTATTTATTTTGTATAAACAAAAATTTTTTTTTATTTTTTATGAAAATTACTAAACGTAATCCTATTTTAGGTCTTCTTAATGAATATTTAATAGATTCTCCAGCTCCTTCTAATCTTAATTATTTTTGGAATTTCGGATCTTTATTAGGTATAAATTAGATTATTATGATTGTAACAGGTGTTTGTTAGGCAATGCATTATAATGCTTCTACATTATTAGCATTTGCAAGTGTAGAACATATTATGCGTGATGTAAATAATGGATGGTTACTCCGTTATATTCATGCTAACGGTGCTTCTTTCTTCTTTATTTGGGTTTATTTACATATTGGTCGTGGTTTATATTTTGGTTCTTATCGTTCACCAAGAGGTTTACTTTGGAGTATTGGTGTAGTTATTTTTATTTTAATGATGGCTACAGCTTTTATTGGTTATGTTTTACCATGGGGACAAATGTCTTTTTGGGGAGCTACCGTAATTACTAATTTACTTTCTGCTATTCCTTGGATTGGTAATGATTTAGTACGTCTTGTTTGGGGTGGATTTAGTGTAGATAATGCAACTTTAAATCGTTTTTTCTCTTTACATTTTTTATTACCTTTTATTTTAGCTGCTTTAGTATGTATGCATTTATTAGCTTTACATCAAGATGCTTCAAATAATCCAGAAGGTATTTCAAGTACAAGTGATCGTATACGTTTTCATCCTTATTATACATCTAAAGATTTAATTACTATTTTCTTAATGGTAATTTTATTATCTATTTTTGTTTTCTTTTATCCAAATTAGATGGGTCATCCTGATAATTTTATTCCTGCTAATCCTATGGTTACTCCTCATTCTATTGTTCCAGAATGGTATTTTCTTCCATTTTATGCTGTATTACGTGCTATTCCAAGTAAACTTGGAGGTGTAATAGCTATGTTTGGTGCATTAGTTATTTTATTTCCATTAGCTTATTTCAATACTTATAATTTACGTTCTAATCGTTATCGTCCAATTTTACAAATTTTATTCTGGGTTTTTGTTTTTAACTTCTTCTTTTTAATGTGGTTAGGTGGAAAACCAATTCATGAACCATATATTATGTTAGGACAAATTTGTACTGTCATTTATTTCTCATATTTCTTTATTTTAATGATTTAGGGTTAAAATTAGCTAATTGATTTAATTAGGGATCCTATTGGGATCCCCCATAGTATCTTATTAATGTCTCGCACAATCCACTGTTTGAATTCAAATTGAAATTTAGATATCTTTTTTTTTTATGATAGCTTGTTTAATATAGGTTTTAGGTGTTATTTTATCTGTTGCTTTAATGACACTTGCCGATAGAAAAACTATGGGTGCAATGCAAAGAAGAATAGGCCCAAATAAAGTAGGTTATTTAGGGATTTTACAACCTTTTGCAGATGGTATTAAATTAATTTTAAAAGAAACTGTTTTACCATTACATTCTAGTATTTGGATTTTCTTAGGTGCACCTTTTATAGGGTTTTATTTAGCTTTATTAAATTGGTTAGTATTACCTTTAGATCAAGGATTAGCAATATCTGAATTAATAGGGGGTGGAATATTAATTTTAATAGCTATTTCAGAATTAAATATTTATTCTGTCTTATTTTCAGGATGGTCTGCTAATTCTAAATATCCATTTTTAGGATCTTTACGTTCTACTGCACAAATGATAAGTTATTCTGTAAGTTTAAGTTTAATTATTTTAACCGTTGTATTATCTTTAGGTACAGTTAATTTATTAGAAATTCTTTCTGCACAACGTCCAATAGCTACTTTTTTTGCTTTATTTCCAATGGCTATTTTATTTATGATTTCTGCTGTTGCTGAAACAAATAGAGCTCCATTTGATTTACCTGAAGCTGAAAGTGAATTAGTTGGTGGATTTTTTACTGAACATTCTGCAGTTAGTTTTGCTTATTTCTTTTTAGGTGAATATACATCCATTTTAGTTATTTGTACATTATTTCATGTCTTATTTTTTGGTGTTAGTATGGCTTTACCCATGATTTTTTTTATGTTATGGATTCGTGCCACTTTAGCTAGATTACGTTTTGATCAATTATTAAAATTAGGTTGGTCTAACATTTTACCATTTGTCATTGGTTATATTATGTTATTACCCGCTTTTATATATACTTTTGATTTAGTTGGTTAAAATTAGGTCTGTTCCATAACCGACCGGTCGACTTTCCGTCGACCATTATTCTTTAAATTTTATCTTAGAAGATTAAATGCGTGGTATTGCGCTTTAATTATTTTTTTTTGGGGCCATAAAACGTCGGCTTATTTAAATACCCTTTTTTTGAAATTTAGTATATATTATATTTTATGCCTCAATTTAAACCTTATTGGTGGATTACTTTAATTTCTTGGGCTTTTGCTATTTTAAGTTTTACTACTTGGTATCATACAACTATTAGTTTTCCTACAATTCTCCGTATTCAATTAGCTCGTATTAAAATGTTATTTATATAATATTGAGTCTAAATTTAATGCCACAAATGTCTTTTAAAAAGACAATTGGATAAAACCGCCTTAGGCGATTCCTTTATTATTTTCTATTTTGAAATTTAGATTCTTTATTATTTTATGGTATTTCTTTCATCTCCTTTAGAACAATATGATATTTATCCTATTTTAAGTCTTAATTTTATTTTAAATAATGTTCTTCTTTATTTTTTAATTGCTGCTTCTTTATCACCTATTATTTTATATGTTGGTACTAATAAAGGTAATTTAGTTGCTAATTGGTGGGGTATATTAAGTGAATCTTTATATAGAACTATTTTATTAATGGTTGAAAATTATATTGGACCTAAATATACAATTTATTTCCCTTTAATTTATACTATTTTCCATTTAGTTTTATTTAGTAATTTAATTGGATTAGTACCTTATAGTACTACTCCTACCGTTGAAATTGTTATGGTTTTATCTTTAGCTTTAACATTATTAGGTGGTGTTTTAATTTTAGGTTTTCTTACTCATCGTCAATTTTTAATTGCTGCTTTTGTACCTTCTGGTACCCCTCTTGCTTTAATTTTACCTATGTTCGCTTAGGAAGTTTTAGCTTATTTAACACGTACTCTTAGTTTAGGACTACGTCTTGCTATTAATATGATTACCGGTCATGTATTAGTTAAAGTTATTATTGGATTTATTTATTCTGCTTTAATAAGTGGTACTTCTATTATTGTTTTAACTTTACCTTTATTCCTTTTAACTATGTTCTTAGTTTAGGAAATTCTTATTGCTTATTTACAAGCTTATATTTTTACTTTCATTTTCTCTATTACCGTTAAAGACATGGCTCTTATTTATATTTATTGATTTCGGAGTATTTAATTGTTTGATCTTTGATCAAACTTTTTAAATTCTTTGTTATTTAGGCACCTATCCCTCTCTATAAATCTTTTTTTTTACTCCAAAAAATTTATCGTTTTATAATTAATTGTATTATATGATCATAGACTCTAAAGCGTTATGATTTAATGACGCAATAATAAGATCAGCGCAAGCGTCAATCTTTCTATCAAATCCTTTTTTTTGTTAATAGAAAACCAAATTCTCTTAAGCTTGACCCCCTCTAAGAAAAAGAAACATAA